ACCCACCAGGGTCTGGTATATTTTACTTTTCTCTTTCTTTCTCTTTTTTGGAGGGTTGGAGGGTAAGGGTCAATTTTATTGTAAAGCCGTATGCATATGCAATGCATCAAAGATGCCCGTACGGTTGTTCAATTCTATCTTTTTTCCTATTATATTAGTCTTTATCTTTCTTTTCTCTTCGCTTCATCATGCGGGGTAGAAGAACTTTTGATTATGTTATATCATCAGGGTAATGATGCACCAACCTGCTTGTTTGTTTTATGATGTAAACATGAGAGAAACTGTCATGGAAACGGAAGAAGTGCTGGTACTCCGTGAAACCCTCACAATGGTTTATGCACAAAGAACGGGCAAACCCCTTTGGGTTGTATCCAAAGACATGGAAAGAGATACTTTTATGTCAGCAACAGAAGCACAAGCTTATGGAATTGTTGATCTTGTAGGAGTTGAATGAAAATAAGACGGATTTCACACAAATACGCAATTTGAGATTTTATCTATGATTTTACTATTCGAATAACTGGAAGTAATTCAGAATTCTCCGGTTAGGATCAATCTAAACCAGCCCCATTATGTATAAATTCAGCATGCCAACTATTAAACAACTTATTAGAAATACAAGACAGCCAATCAGAAATGCCACGAAATCCCCCGCTCTTCGGGGATGCCCTCAACGTCGAGGAACATGTACTCGGGTGTATGTGCGACTCGTTTAGATCATACCATGCGCTGGTACAAAAGCAAGAAAAAAACTTTCCAGTATCAATGATCAGTACCGGTGAATAGTATAGAATGTAAGAAGGGACTCCATTCACTATATAAAAAAAATAATAAGAAAAGCTATCACATTCCTACATTGTGAATAAATTTTATGGTTTCCGTTGGTGCAAATCTCAATTTAAGATGAGAAGAAATTCTCCATTGGTAGCAAATGGTTAGCCATTAAGCGGAGGAAATCTTTTTTTTATTTACTTTCTTATTTACTTATTTAATTTGAATTTTTTTTTAATTATTTTAAATTTATTTAATTTAATTTTAATTAAATTTATTTCATTTTTACTTATTTAATTTACTTACTTTTTAATAAATATAAATAAAATAAAAAAGGCATAAAGATTAAGCTCCTACTCTGGCAAGAACGGACTAAGAGGGTCAGCTACCCAGCTAAGTTTCATAATTAAATACCGTTACTGTATAGGTAGATCTCATTGTGAAAGGCCTATTGCTGGATAATTCATAGGTAGGGCCAAAAAGGGTGAACTATACAAGTTACCAATAACGTTGATTAAATGAAGTAAAGGCTCCGGTGTATAGAGAAGACCTCACCGTTTAGGAAGGCACCATAGAAACGAAGGAATCCGCTATTTCTTTATCCATTTTTTTTCTATTTTTGACACCTATAACACAATAGAATTTCTTTATTGCGCATTGAAATGCCTAAAAAAAAGAAAAAATGGCGGTCAGGAAGGTTATAGTAGCCAAAGCCCTTGGAATTTTTATTTTATACATTGGAAAAATACGTTTTGTTCTTAATAGATTAGGAAAGGGGAAAGGAATAACTGAAAGAAAAGAAATAAATTCGTTATTCGGTGGAAGTTTCATCTATTCAATGACTAGAATTAGACGGGGATATATAGCTCGTAGACGTAGAACAAAAATTCGTTTATTTGCATCGAACTTTCGAGGGGCCCTTTCAAGACTTACTCGAACTATTATTCAACAGAAAATAAGAGCTTTGTTTTCGGCTCATCAGGATCGGGGCAGTCAAAAGAGCAATTTTCGTCGTTTGTGGATCACTCGGATAAACGCAGTAATTCGCGAATGGGGGGTATCCCATAGTTATAGTAGATTAATACACGATCTGTACAAGGGACGGTTGCTTCTTAATCGTAAAATACTTGCACAAATAGCTATATTAAATAGGGATTGTCTTTATACGATTTCCAATGAGATAATAAAAGAAGTGGGTTATAAAAAGTCCGTCGGAATAATTTAAACGGAGTTTCCCGAAGAATGAACTCCGGGAAGTTAGAGTAGAAATTACTGGGATAAAAAAAATATGCTAAAATAGTCAAAACGAATGAACGCGCTCAGTAGAAAAAGCTTTCTCCAATTCTTTTTTTTTTTTTTCTTACGACCCGATAATCTAATCTGGATTCTCGGAAAAATACCAATCTACTTTTGAGTTCGGATTCTAATTATGATTCCATTAAAATTATGATTCCAAAGTAAGCCTAGTTATTTCTGGTTCTGGTTCTGTTTCTGTTTCTGGTTCTGGTTCTAAGACCAGTAGTTCTAGCGATCGACTCCTTTCTTTCAAATGGTTTCTCATTATTGAGAAAGGGTAACAAAGATAAAATACGAGCTTGTTTTATAGCAATAGTAATTAATCGTTGTTGTTTCAAGGTCAATCTATTCACTCGTCTAGATAATATTTTGCCTTGTTCACTAATAAATCGACTAATTAAACTCATATTTCTATAATCAATCCGATCTCCCGATTGAATCGGGGGCAAACGTCTACGAAAAGATCGCTTGGATTTAAGAAAGGGTCGTTTGGATTTATCCATAGTTTGTTTTAGTTTATTCCTTCTCTTTATCTCGAAAATCCTATTTCTTAATTCTCATTTTGAAAGTCACGGATATAGGATTTGTTTATTTTGTATTTAAATATGTTATATATAATGTTATTTTTTACCCTGCCTTGAAAGGGTAATATTAAGTTCGCCCTATTTCTTTATCTCCCCATGAATTGTATATTTGTAACAATGCGGACAGAATTTTCTCAATTCTAATCGATTAGGTGTATTGTGACGGTTCTTTTGAGTAACGTATCTGGAAATGCCCCTCGATACCCCATTAACCTCGTTTCGGACACAACTAGTACATTCCAAAATCACCGTTACTCGGACATCTTTACCCTTGGCCATGAGCCTCCTTTGGATTTTGGATTTATTCAACTCTTCTACAAAACGAAGAAGAAGAAAGGAAGGAAAACAAATAGAAATTACTAACTTGAAATCGAATTCTAAAAGAAAGATCGAAGTACATAGTAAATTAAAGTCATAATAAATAAAATTAAAATAAAAAATAATAAGTAATACAAAGATTTATAAACTCTATTTCAAATCGAAGTACAGTATTTCATTTCTCGTTTAAATATCTTGTATAATACTTTGAAATATCTTGTATAATAATATCTTGTATAATACTTTTTCCTTAGACCCACATTTTATATTCTACTCCCCCATTACTCTATTATTTTTTATTAATTATTATTTTTTATTAATATTCATTTTTTTATTGAACCCGAACCTCCCTATGTGTGAATCCACTCTTATTTTTTCCCTTTCCTCCCTTATTTTAAAAATGGAAAAAAGGGAAAAAAGAGAAAAGCGGAGAGGGGGTTAGTCACAGATATTTGATTCTATCTTTAACCTTCTTCATTCCTTCCCATCTCAATAACTAAAATGAAAAAAAGGGGAATGTCAACGCATCCGGAAAAAAACGATTAATCTCTATCAATAGACCTGCTAAAGCCCCGAACCATAGCGTACTTAGTACTGGTGCCACAGAGAGATATGTTTTTAAATCTCGCATCGAAAAACCTCCTTTTTTATTGTAATACATAAATCGGTAGTTAAGGACCACTTATAGTTGTACACGGAATCCATAAGATTCCTCTAATATTAATATATTAAATTTATATTAAATTTTGTACAATGATCCAGTAAAAGTAAATAGGATTTTCTCTTTTCTTAAAACAGAAAAAAAGCATCTCCCCCTTACCGAGCATTTGCGAAAAATACTCATTTATTTTTGTATATGTATACAAGTCTTTTACTATGACTATTATTATATGTTAATATATGTTATGTTAATATATGTTAAATATTATATGTTAAATGAGAAAAAAAAAAAAAAAAGACGAAATGGACAGAAAATTGTGTATATCAACGTAGGAAATAACGATGTGGAAAACAAGACAGGAATTCTCTACAATGACACTGTAGAGCAATGGAAGGGATGTGGCGCAGCTTGGTAGCGCGTTTGTTTTGGGTACAAAATGTCACGGGTTCAAATCCTGTCATCCCTACCTATTACTGCTCCTTTGAGCAGTAACGAGGGATCGTCTGAGATCGATTTAAATTGGGCATAGTATTTCAATAATACTATGCATCCAAAAAAAATGGGGTAATCCTTTTCTTTACAGTCTTATCTATTCATATAAGAAAGCGCTCTTAGTTCAGTTCGGTAGAACGTGGGTCTCCAAAACCCAATGTCGTAGGTTCAAATCCTACAGAGCGTGATTTTTTTATTCTTAGATCAAATTAGACTGAAAGGGATTCAGTAACTTTTGCACAGCAATAGGAATTTGACCTCCTGTGGATTAAATAAAAAAAAGAGGAGGTCGATAAAAAAAAGAGATATTAATCAAAGGTCCAACTGATCACCACGTCTGTATTGTAAGTATGCAGTTACGAATAATCCAGCCAAAGTAATAGGAATTAGACCTAAGACGATTCCAAATAGAAAAACTTCAATCATTTCAATTTGTTTGAAAGAAAAAAAAGAGGTAATATATATACCTAAATACTAATCTGAATTGGCATGAATCTCAATGACCAAGAATTGCCAATTGAGGCTGTAAGTAACTATAGAATACATGGAATCTCACGGAAAGGTTTATTATTCAATTCAAATAAAAATTTTAAATAAGTCGTATCTTGCTTAAACCAATAAATAGAGCGGAGGTTATAGTTAAAGCCACTAGTAGAAAACCAAAAAAACTAGTTATCGTAAGCATAAAGGATCTAAATGAAATAAATTTTTTTCTACATATGCTTATAAAGCACTTACCTAAGTTTCCATTTTTTCAAAACAAAATAAGAGGATACGAAAAAATACCAATTGAAAGAAGAAGCTCAATTGAAAGTTTGTTATTCATCAGACGGTACTAACAAAGATAAAGTGGCAGGTATATAAAATGAAATCGATTC